TGAACTTATAATCATGAAATAAACTCGATTCCATGATTATAAGTTCATTCCATACCATACCAGAACCAGATTATATATATATAGGGTCATTCAAGCATATCTAAATAGATACTATGTTTACATATGGATACCTACTTCATTCCATTTAGGATTAGGAATAGACTAAATTTAATAGGACCTGCTTTTTCCATATCTCTCGTTATTTATATATATATACATAAGACATTATTAAAATATAAGCAATTGGATGTCCAACCCGGGCGACCGATCAATAGAAATACTCCCTTTGTCATATATTCCATAAATCAAACTATATAGATATCATATTCATGGAATAGGATGCACTTTCAAAGATGCCTTGGTGGTGAAATGGTAGACACGTGATACTCAAAATCTCATGCTAAAGAGCGTGGAGGTTCGAGTCCTCTTCAAGGCATAATATTGCTCAGCATTCGCAATTCGGTCCGAGATCTATTATTTAATTTATTTAATTGGAAAAAGTTTGGCAGCGGATCTAGAAATCTTGGTGATCTTATCTATCTAATATCCAATGAATGAGGAGTCTGCTTAAAAATAAAATCGTCCGCCCTGCACCCACCACGGAGTATATGCTTCAATAGGAATCACACAAGGGTAGATTAGAAACCTCCGGTAAAATGCCCGCCCATCACCCAGCGGATCAAGTACATTACATAGTCCAGGGATTTACGACTTACCCATTCAGTGACTTTGACACTGGACGTTCGTCCCCCCCAAAAAAATGGGTACTCTCGGGTCAATTCAATAAGAGACACCTGTTGGCATTCCACCCTTCCTTCTCCTTTCAGGGCCTATATTAAAATTAAAGAGAATACAGTACTTCTTGGTCCTGAATATTTTAACTGGTTATTCGCTCTTCAATAATTATTGTTTGGTTGTTTGGACAGTTCATACTATATAGTGTTTTGATCTAAGATCAAAAATTTTCCGTGTTTCAGCAGTAACATTTTATGGAGCTAAAAATTAAAATATGTAAGAAAGAAGCGTTTATACCACCCTACCGCCCAGCCCAGCCAATTCTGTTCCACTTAATCCTTCTTTCCTTTCATAGCCACATATCTTTCCGGCTAAAGAATGGGAAATCTTTTTCCTGTTACATTTGCATTTCATCCGGGAAAAGCCATCTTTTTATTAACAATGTCTTTGTCATTTTATCAAATAGCGTTCCATTAGATAGGAACAGAGTTGATAAATACTGATAACTCTCGAATAGAGTATTAGAACGAAAAGATCCATTAGATTTAGATAATGAACTTTTGGTTCTAAGCCATCTCTGACGATTAATCAACAATTCGAAGTGCTGTTCTTGTGTATTCTTGATAAACCAGCGTTTATATATAGATGTAGGAGGATCCTTTTGGGAAGTAAGAAGACCTTTTGACATCTCCTCATCTGCAAAAAATCTTCGATGTGAAAACACAGAGCCAGGGGGCTGATCTTTTAATAGGAAAAAGAGAGGATCTGCAGGATCCCAAATGAATTGGTTTATTTTTAAAAGGCCTTGTTCTTTGGAAGATCTATCTCGTGTCTGGTACTGCACGGTTCCACTCTTCAATAACTCCGAATCATTCTCTTGAAGCTCACCCTCTTCATCTTTATCATAAACGATCCGCTTGCCTCTAAATGACCTGGACCAATAAGGAAATCCCAATTCATTGGGTCTTTCGATACAATAAAATATAAAGCCCCAAGGGCGCCATATTCTAGGAGCCCAAACTATGTGATTGAATAAATCCTCCTCTATCTGTTGCGGGTCAAGGGCTCCTTCCCCATACCCTTCTTCAAACTCCGATTCGTATTTTTCATAGATAAATCTATGATCAAAGATAGAACAAGATCCCTTTTTAATAATATCTAAGGGATTACCCGGTTCGGGCCGAAGAATCAATGTAAATATAACTCGATCATTATCAAACGGACTGCAATCTTTTTCTGTCCGTGAAGATCCCACCAGAGCGCCTTCTACTTCTAATAGGCCACGAACTAGATCCGAATCATTCTCAACGAGTCCATAAGAAGTGATCCCATTTTTTTCAGCGGGTCCGGGTAGAGACCAAAGATCTTGAGCGACCGATCCGGCAGAACAACTCAAAAGATAAAGAAGTATCGTTAATTTCTTCATGCTCGTTCCAAGTCCAAAGTACCATTTGTAAAAATAATAATCCCCCCCGTTACATGTACATGATTTCTTCTTCATATAGATAGATATAGGATCTATGGGACAATTACTTAGAAGTACATTTTGTGTTATAGCCCTTCCTATCTGATAAGAAAGGATCCCATTATCCTGAAACGATCTTACCCCGGATCGCAAATCCCAAGTTTGTCTATGAAGAGCGGATCTAATTGTATTAGTGTCTAGAATTGATTTATTCTGTGTAATACTAATCGATAGGGCCTCATTGGTAAGTGCTACAAGATCTCTTGCACTGGAACCCATGGTTATGGAACCGAATCCATTAGTATGGAAAATTTTATTTTCCAAGTGAAATCCCCTAGTATATGAAAGAGTGCAAAAGTGCTTTCGTTGTTGTGGAATAAGAAGCCTTCGTATCTTAATGCACGTATTTAATTTATTAGGAGCTAGTAGAGCGGGATCCACTTTTTTGGGAATATGAGTTGAAGCAATAACAATAATATTATTAGTGGAACATCTTTCAGAGAGATGGTTCACTAATAGACCGAAGGATAAGTAATTCGACTCATTCACATCCAGATCATGAATGTTTGGAATCCATATTATCCAAGGAGACATTGCTTTTGCTAATTCTAATTGAAGGGTGGTAAAAAATCGGTCTAGTTCCAACATCATATCCATAGTTAGCGCATTCATCATAGTTATAAGTTCCAGCTCCGTATCAAGGTCACTATTAATATCGTCACTAGCATAAATATCGTCACTAGAATCATTATCGTCATTATCATCAACAAGAAAACCTTTAGGCTTGTTATCCAGGAACTTGTTCAGAAATACCGTAATGAAAGGAACATAGGAGTTTGTCGCTAGGTATTTTACCAAAAAGGATCGTCCAGTTCCTATAGAACCTATCACTAAAATCCCCTTAGAGGGGGATAAGGCTAAGCTGATCGAAAAGGGTTTTCCTTGAGATGGGAAATGCAAAGTATTAGTCCCACGAGAAGTTTGTGAATAAGTGATTGTCTGAGAATGAGCAAGGAATACCCGTCTTTCTACTAAACAGGATGTATTGCACTCATAATTCAATAGATACTTTTTATGAATGTCAACTAAGTATCGCAAGTAAATTGCTCCCGGTTGTTCAATCATTTTATAACCAGAGTCGTTTTTTGATAAATGATCACTATGAGTCAGACTCAATAGAATTTGATAAATCCTTTTTTCTGTCGTTAAGGCGGAGAACTGAACCAAGAATTCTCTTTCTTCATCATCAATCGAATCACTGTTCGCGACCCAGGATTCTATTATATCATCAATCCAATCCCCATTCACGTTTTTTCTTTTTCTTATCAATGAATAGATCTCTTTACTTGTATGACTTAGATGTCTCATATTTCTCGAAAAAATGATTCTATTGATGGGATTGGGTATGAGATCGATGAGATTGATATTAAAATATTTATTCTTAGAACATATTGATTTGACCCCATAAGCGGGACCAAGTAGGTTGCCGCCAGAAGCCCGTATTTCTTCTAGAGAATATACTAATTGTTCCATAGCAACTATAAATAGATTCTTTAACCAGAAAGAATTAGATGCAGGTGTAGGATATCTATTCAGAAGTTTCCGCAACTCAATCATAGATGATGGAATCATCAATGATTTGACCCTTTTAAACTCTGTCTGTAACTCGCTAGAGGCCCGGGAAACAAAGAGAAGATGTGTACGAACGAGATATCCAACAACAAGAAGAAGGAAAAGGATTGAATAGAGGAACTCCCGCACATTTGGCGATCTGAGATGTGTCGATATTAATGGTGATTCATTATTTTGACGAATCGTTTCTTCGGACAGAAGAAGATTATGTAAACACTTACTCGAAATCTCACTTATCAGATTCCATTGTGGAAGACACCGTTTTTTATTAATAATTCGCCATGATATACCTGATCCATGCATAATATTATTAAAAATGGATACAAATTTTTTACTGCTACTTAGTATCGACAATAGTTCCGAAAAAGTATCTAAAAATATCAAATTTATATATTTGTACCCTGCCGAAGTAAGGAACCATGGCATATATGTTTGGAATAGATTCCATTTTGAGAGAGTTGAAAAAGCAACCTTTCGTTGAAAGGTTCTATACATCTGCCCTTTCTCAACGCATTTATATTTATTTATACAAAGACTACGTTTTTTCCTCTTTTCAGATGGTAAATATTTATCAGAACATGGGGTGTGAATCAAACCCATGTTTGAATTGAAATTGAGATACTGATGAAAGTTCTTCCCTTCTGAATCAGATAGATTCATATCTGAAAGAGGTTGACAATAAGTTCTTCCTAAATTTACTATTTGTCCCTCTGTTAGAGGTGTTCCATAAATGTTTGCGATCAAACGAACGAATGGGTCATATCGGCTTGGAAAATGGAAAGGTTGGGACAAGTTATATGTTTCATCACCACTTTGTGGAAAATTTTTAGGTATGAATATTTTAGATACCTGTGACTCTATTGGTGAAATAGTATCTCTCCCCCCCCAAAAAGCATGTTTTTTTTTATCGACGCACAAAGAAAATATTTTGTTGCGAATAAACAAGATATTGAGGAATTGTCCATACGTAAAATAATAATTATGGATATGGGCCTTTTCTACGTAAAAGGGTAATCTTGTGTTACAATAGAAGCAGAAGTTATGTGGATTATTCAAGAATTGAAGTCGATTTGCTTTATAAAAATAAGATATCAATGAACTTCTATGAAATGGTTTCACGAGATTAAGCCAATTGTCTTTATTGTGGAATATCATTGATAAATAGGAATCCGTGTTATCAAAGGATTTACTGCGATTATTTATAGTATGGAATGAGTCAATCATACACCTTGGTATCTTATTGAATAAAAAAGGTCTTCCTCCAGTGATCAATAATTTCAATTTGCGGGAAGTACCATGATAACCCAATAAGAAGGGTTTCCTTTTTTTTAAATGAACAATTTTAAGATCTATTGGTTCTAAAAACTGATTACAGAGTTGATCATTCGGATCTTTCAATTCATAGATGTAGATCTCGGACCTATGAATGGGGATATTACCGAAACTCACACAGAAAAAAGGAAGTGAGTTAGACAAAAAGAAAAGCAACTTGGATAAAAAGAAACGAAGTGGCTTAGACAAATCTTTTGTGTCGATAAACGCAGACCAATCAATCGAATATTGATTAAAACGTATTAGATCAAACACTATTTTAAATTTAAAATGGCTCTTCTGCTCAGAAACGAAATGTTCCAGATGTTCCAAAAAATTATTGCTCCCGTTGGACCTTTTGTATCTATATGCATCAGGATTCCGATTTACGGATCTCTCGGTTCGAGAAAAAAAGAGAATAGGATTGAACCATTTATTCTGACTCTTTTTAAAATTCGATAAATGTTGGTTGATCATATATTTAATTATAGTTCTATGATTCAGAGTGTCCTTTCCTATTTGATCCCTTTTAATTTCATATTCTAAGTTGTGATCGGATCTATTCATTAAAAAGAATCGGTGTAATACATTTCTTATGTATCCATAGGTACTATATTGGATTTTGATCATATTTCGTATAAATCTAGATTGATTGACTGCCTCCATTATGTTGTTGCTAGCAAATACCACCATTTTTTGTTTTTGATCCATATAAATAGAAAAGGAAAATCCCTTGTGATACACCAGATCTGGCTCGGTTATTGATAGAGTGAATAGATCTGCCTTTTCTTGAAATCTCTCTTCTAATTCAAAATCGTGGTGTAGGTTTAAGGTGTATCCTACCCTGTTCCAGTCATGGAATAGATGAAATAAATAAATAAAAGTATTTTTGTTAAAGACTGAAATCTTATTGGAACTGTCCATATCCGGTTCATCCTTCAGAACCCCATCACACCCCGGATCTGATGAAATAGGATGAATAGAAACAGTATTTTTTAAATACGTAATTATCTTTAATATATTAACCAGTTCTTTATTTTCCGATCGCCTGGAAGGGACAAAAGAAAGATCTTGTTGTTTCTTCAACAATTTATGATCTCTAGTGGACCTCTCAGTAGGATTCGAACCCAGATGAAGTTCTGACCATCTATCAGATAAAAAAGAATGAACCAATCTTGTAGGATTCCCAATAAATTCTTCGATTTCTTCCGGAAGCATATGATTAATCATCTGCTTCTCATGTTCCGTGAATAGCGTTGAGGAATATCCAGAAGGGCGTTTCTGTAATTGGTCTGATTCTATCTCTGTTGCTTCCGTTTGAAGAAAGGAAGGATCAAAAAAAATAGATTTTAGTGGTTTAATCTCTCTTTGATTGATCAATGTGTGATATTCCGAATCCTCATTACTAATAACGGAATAAAAATGACCGCTAGATTTATAATAAGATCCTTTCAGTTGGCTAGAATCCGTTACTTGAACGAAACTGGATCTTGATCTTGTGGAATCATATTTATATTTAATATTTGACGATACATTCCGTACCTTTCTACAAAACCGATACTTGTTTACCAACCACACATTGTTTAACCAAATCCAATTCGCTCTCGAAACGTTCCTCAAAAAATCCGATTCGTGCGGATTCTCCCCCCAACTAACTAAGAGATCCTGGCGAAATTGCCACATATTAAATTGAGCACTATTTTTCAAAGAAATAGCCCGCTTATTTCTCGAGAAGAAATGAGAAACATGCTCAATATCATTTGATTGAATAGTTGACCCAACCTTTTGTTGTTTGAAGAAACCCTTCACTACTTCAATTGGTATTTTTTCACGAAAAGCAGACATGAGATAATAAATCCGGCGTTTCACTAAGATTTCGAATAGCGGTCCCGAATAAAAGTTGATTTTATTTAGCCTCTTACTCGGAGAAAGACGATCAAACAATTCCCAATCACGGTCCTTGCGAATTGGATCATCCATATAATAAAAAAAAATAAACTCAAGATATTTTTTATCTTTCTCTTTGAATAAGATCTCAATTCCAGCGACGGTTTCATTAGATATCTTGCAACTATAATCCCTATTTTTTCCGGTCCAGTTCCTCCACCACCGTGAACCCCAGTTAGATTCAGGCATGCTACACTTTTTAGTTATTGGGAGAACCAAAGTACTCTCTTTCAGATTCAGGAAAAAACTCTCAGAGATATTTTTCCCTTTTGTAAGATAGAGGAGCGAAACAATAAACCTATTTATATTGTAAGACCCGACCAATTCTTCCAATGTATCATTTCTGGGTCCAATGGAATTCATAGGTATAGGAAGAAGCCCCCTCCAATATATATTTTTTATTTCGACCA